ATTATCAATCAAATACAAAGTTATTCTATGTATCAATCCTTACATCTCCTACAACTGGCGGAGTTACAGCAAGTTTTGGTATGTTGGGAGATATCATTATTGCTGAACCTAATGCCTACATTGCGTTTGCGGGTAAAAGAGTAATTGAACAAACATTGAAAAAGACAGTACCTGACGGTTCACAAACGGCTGAGTATTTATTCCATAAGGGCTTATTCGACCCAATCGTACCACGTAATCTTTTAAAAGGTGTTCTGAATGAGTTATTTCAGCTACACGGTTTCCTTCCCTTGAATGAAGATTCAAAATAAAGAAATATTCAAATAAAAAATAATCAGAATATAGGAGTTCTTTCTATTTAGCGAGAACTCTCGTTTTTCACTAGGAATCCATGTTTGTTGGATAAGATTGGTTAAAGTTGGAAACTCCTAAGAAACTCGTTTCTATCTTTCTTTTCAAAAAAAAAAGGTGTTTTGAAAGGAAAGATAGAAAGACGATGAAGATAAGGATGGGAGAAGAAGAATCCAATTTCTGAAAGCAGGATTCTCATACATATTCGTGTAGAAATAGGAATAAGTACGCTTCGTTGAGTTCTACATTCGTTATTGATTATGAAATATTTCATATGAATATTATCTGAATATTATTTCTAATAGATAGACTTATCATAAGATATCTTTATAATTATAATTTCTAATTATAATAGAAATATGAAATCGAGGTACCCATTCTATGATAGATTTGAACTTTCCCTCTATTTTTGTTCCTTTAGTGGGCCTAGTCTTTCCGGCAATCGCAATGGCTTCTTTATCTCTTTATGTTCAAAGAAATAAGATTGTCTAAATATGATGGGACCAAATCTCATCAATTTATTTCAACACTAGATCATCATACAGATACTCTTTTTTTAATGTAATAGGGTAGGATATATGCTATGTGGACTTTCCGAAAACAAATGTAAGAGTTGTTTTGTTATGTATACCGTTGTTATGTATATCGATGGATAATATACGCATTAATGCATGTATATGCAGTTATAGCTTAATCAATTAAATGATTCAATTCAAAATGATCCGCAAATCTTTTTTGAAAAATCTTTGAAATAGAAACTCAATGTATCTAACCAATTATTTCTAATGGTTCCTGCCGGAATGCTGCTAGTTAATGAAAGTTACTTAGGGATCAAGCAATAAAAGTCGAGTCAAATCCATTTGGGTTATTCTATCAATTCCAATATCAATTCCAATCGAATGCAACTGGATCTAGTATAGTATGAACTGGCGATCAGAACATATATGGATAGAACTTATAACGGGGTCTCGAAAAACAAGTAATTTTTGCTGGGCCTGTATCCTTTTTTTAGGTTCACTAGGATTCTTAGTGGTTGGAACTTCCAGTTATCTTGGTAAAAATCTGATATCCGTATTTCCGTCTCAGCAAATTCTTTTTTTCCCCCAAGGGATCGTGATGTCTTTCTATGGAATCGCAGGTCTATTCATTAGTTCTTATTTGTGGTGCACAATTTCATGGAATGTAGGTAGTGGTTATGACCGATTTGATAGAAAAGAAGGGATAATGTCCCTTTTTCGTTGGGGATTTCCTGGAATAAATCGTCGCATCTTCCTTCGTATCTTTCTGAAAGATATCCAATCAATCAGAATGGAGGTGAGAGAGGGTCTTTTTCCTCGTCGTGTCCTTTATATGGAAATCAGGGGCCAAGGAGCCATTCCGTTGGCCCGTACTGATGAGAATTTGACTCCACGAGAAATTGAACAAAAAGCTGCCGAATTGGCCTATTTCTTGCGCGTACCCATTGAAGTATTTTGAAATGAACTTAAAGAAACTAAAGAATAAATATCAGCATGAGAGAAGGAACTTAATACATCTATCAGGAGAACGTATATGGAACAATATTAATAAAATCTAAAAATCTAATAGAATTAATCAAATCAAATATATGGAAAAAAAAAATAGATTAAGGAGATTTGTACACAAAAACTATTTTGTATATGCATACACATGTCGTCCAGCTTCACTCTTTATACTATCAAAAGGTCTAATAAGTGTAGTGTAGATTCATCAAATATCCTAACATGTCTTTTGTTTTCGTAAAACATAATTCGTCCTTTGAATTGATACCCTATCTCCGCGCTGCGGTTAGACAGTGAAATCTTTTGAATTCGAAATAGAAATAAAAGAATTAAATGATTTGGTAGAGTTCGTCTTTAAATCCAAATTATATTCGTTAGTTCAAAATGGGTTTTCGGAGTATTCATCGAAAGGAATAAATGAAGGGGAAATCGGTTACAATTTGCCTAATTGCGATCTCTGGAATATGGAAAGAATATTTACTTCTTTTTTTTCATTCGAAAAGGGCCTTTCTTGTATGTTCTATTCTAGATCCTAAAGACTCAATTCTTACACAAAAACAAAAATAGGAAAAGATCCATAGGTTCGATACCTTCTTCTTGTTATATAATTCGTGCTTCATAGAAATCTCAGATAGAATCGACGAATGAAAAAGGTTCATTAACAATTTACATCACGGATACAGAATGAAAAAAAAGAAAGCATTGGCTTCCCTCCCATATCTTGTGTCTATACTCTTTTTGCCCTGGTGGGTTTCTCTCTCATTTAAGAAATGTCTAGAAACTTGGGTTCTTCATTGGTGGAATACCAGGCAATCCGAAATCCTTTTGAATGATATTCAAGAGAAAAATGTTCTAGAAAAATTTATGGAATTAGAAGAACTATTCCTGTTGGACGAAATGATAAAGGAGTACTCGGAGACACATATGCAAAGGTTTCGTATAGGAATGCACAAGGAAACAATACAATTGGTCCAAAGACAAAATGAATCTCATTTCCATATAATTTTGCATTTCTCTACAAACCTAATCTGTTTCGCTATACTAAGTGGTTATTTTTTTCTGGGTAATGAAGAACTTTTCATTCTAAATTCTTGGATTCAGGAATTTCTCTATAACTTAAGTGATACAATCAAAGCTTTTTCAATTCTTTTAGTTACTGATTTATGGATCGGGTTTCACTCAACCCATGGTTGGGAACTAATGATTGGTTCGATCTACAACGATTTTGGATTGGCTCAGAATGATCAGATTATATCTGGTCTTGTTTCCACTTTTCCAGTGATTCTAGATACAATTGTGAAATATTGGATCTTCCATTTTTTAAATCGTGTATCTCCTTCGCTTGTAGTAATTTATCATTCAATGAATGAATAAGAATGAATAATTCATTATTTGATATCAATCAAATCAGAATCTTTCTTCGTGTATAAAGAAATCATTTTTCATCTTACTTATTCTTTATACTTCTACCTTTTCAACTCAAGGTATTCATACTATATTCCACCAGTACAATTATTTCAGTACAATCAATACAATGGCAAACTTGTGGATAGGGAATTCTACTGGTTACCTATCGAATTTATTGTAGAAATTCCGGGGATCAATGATTGGACCATGCAAAATAGAAAGACTTTTTCTTGGGTAAAAGAACAGATGACTCGATCCATTTTTGTATTGATCATGATATATGTAATAACTCGAGCATCTATTTCAAATGCATATCCCATTTTTGCGCAGCAGGGATATGAAAATCCACGAGAAGCAACTGGGCGAATTGTATGTGCCAATTGCCATTTAGCTAATAAGCCCGTGGATATTGAAGTTCCGCAAGCTGTACTTCCTGATACTGTATTTGAAGCAGTTGTTCGAATTCCTTATGATATGCAACTGAAACAAGTTCTTGCTAATGGTAAAAAAGGAGCTTTGAATGTAGGAGCTGTTCTTATTTTACCCGAGGGATTCGAATTAGCTCCCCCCGATCGTATTTCTCCCGAAATGAAAGAAAAGATGGGCAATCTTTCTTTTCAGTGTTATCGTCCTAATAAAAGAAATATTCTTGTGATAGGTCCTGTTTCCGGTCAGAAATATAGTGAAATCGTCTTTCCTATTCTTTCCCCCGACCCTGCTACGAAAAAAGACGTTTACTTCTTAAAATATCCCATATATGTAGGTGGGAACAGAGGAAGGGGTCAGATTTATCCTGATGGTAGCAAGAGTAACAATACAGTTTATAATGCTACATCTGCTGGTATAGTAAGCAGAATAGCACGTAAAGAAAAAGGGGGATATGAAATAACCATAGTTGATGCATCAGAAGGACGTCAAGTGGTTGATATTATACCTCCAGGACCAGAACTTCTTGTTTCAGAAGGTGAATCCATCAAGCTTGATCAACCATTAACAAGTAATCCAAATATAGGAGGTTTTGGTCAGGGAGACGCAGAAATAGTGCTTCAAGATCCATTACGAGTCCAAGGTCTTCTGTTCTTCTTGGCATCTGTGATTTTGGCACAAATCTTTTTGGTTCTGAAAAAGAAACAGTTTGAAAAGGTTCAGTTGTACGAAATGAATTTCTAGATCTAGAGATTCCTTAAAATAAAGTTGGTAAAAGTGCCAACTTCTTGTTGATCGATAGAATGATATAGGAATATGATTCAAAAAATTCTATAAGTCTTTTCTTTGTTTATTTTATTCTTTTTTTTTTCTATTTCTATATATAGAAATAATATAGAAATAGAGTTTTTTTCTTTTTATTATTTGCTTTAGTTTAGTAGAAAGAGTTGAGTATAAAAAGAAAAGGATTTGCAGGATGTTTCATAAGGATAAATCCATAGGTATTGGATTCTTCATAAAATCGATGGATTCCTCCTTTCTTGTTGCTTCATATTCAAAATATGAACATAATATTTATTATTATGTTAGAAACGACAGAAACTATGAATCAGTCAATAGATTCAATTATTCAAAAACATCATAAGAAAAAAGGAATAGAATAAAGTGGCTTGAAACATCCGATAAAGGGATCCATTTTGTCATTTCCATTTCTAAAAATATAATATTTGGATTATGTTGACTGAGATTCCATATGTTTTTGAATATATCAAAGTCTCGCTCTAAGAGTAAGAACTC